GGCAAAATATGTTGGATTTTTTAGCATTGAGAAATTCAGTAGCAAATTTAGTAGAGTTTTTTAGGTTAATTTTTTTAAAATAATTATTGCGATGGGGGGTGATAAGGCACGTATATATATATATAATGCGGATGGCTAACCCATATCTCAACTTGTTAGCTGCACGCTCTCGAACCTTCCTTGGTTTCGGGGTTTGACAAGGAAAACAGGATTTGCTGAGCGTAGGGGGGTAGGGGGGTTTGACGCGCGAAAGCCAAAGGGGGGTATATATATATAAGGGTTCGTTGAGGAAAGAGTGAATATGTTATGCACTTGATAGAGTAATATGTAATTCTTAAGTTATGTCATTTAATAATGAACCTAATTTAATCCATGCAAGGAAGTGCACCCTCTTGATATATTAATTGTGTTTACACTCTGAAATGCAAGATGAATGGCAACCAAAAAAGAGAACCCCTATGCATATAAAAGAATGCTCGGCATGTTGGGTAACGAGGAGTATGTAATTACACCATTAATCAGATGCAAGGATAATTAATAGAGGGTGGAGTCTTAATATTATGTACCTGAAATAGGAACCAGATGCAAGGAATAGTTCACAGTGTGCTACCCCCACATTTTGTGTCCCTGATTCTATCATGAATCGTATGCCTTACGTAATACTGGTTGGTGGTCTCTTACTACATTAAGATGGTTAAACTAAATGTTAGTTGTTTATTTCAAGGAAACTGTTGGGAGCCATATCTAGGGGAATAATCTATTTCCCAGGTTAAAATAAATTATTTGTGAGTTTCATGATTAGCTTTATGTACGTCTTGAACGTTAGTACTTGCTTTTAGGTTAAGATAAATGAATGGTGATAATACATATATATGTACTAACACAGTATGTAGGATTACATACCGTGCAATTGACCATACAGGTCCACACCAGAAGATAGTTTAACTTAGAATCCTGGCTTTGGGAGCCAGGGGTGGGAGTTAAAATCTCCTTTTTCTGGGCGCTAGGAGGGAATTTAACCCTCGATCTTCGGATTACAAAACCGATGCTTTTAAGCTAAGCTACTAGGGCAGGCTCATTTTAGTGCCTTATTTTCTACTCATCCTGCTAGTGGGACAAGAACGAGGAAGAGTGCAAAATATAGAATTGATGCTACTTGGCCAATAATAATATATGGGTGTTCTACAGGTATACCACCAATTCATGTTAAGATAAGTATATCTGCTACTAGGGTTCAGAATAGGAATTGGGTCATAGGGCGGAAAGTAAGTCCTCGTTGTTTTGAGGTGTGTAAAATTGGTACTACTAGTAGCACAAGAATACTGAATAGTAGTGCAAGGACCCCACCTAGCTTGTTTGGAATAGAACGGAGAATGGCATAGGCAAATAAGAAATATCATTCAGGTTGAATATGTGGGGGTGTTACTAGGGGGTTTGCAGGGGTAAAATTCTCTGGGTCACCCAATAGGTTGGGGAAAAATAATGCTAATGACGTGAGAGCAAATAATATTAGTACGAAACCAAGAAGGTCTTTGTATGAAAAGTATGGATGAAAAGAGATTTTATCTGCATCAGAGTTTAGTCCGGCCGGGTTGTTCGAGCCGGTTTCGTGAAGAAATAGCAGGTGGAGGACGGTTGCGCCGGCAATTACGAAGGGTAGTAGGAAGTGGAAGGCGAAAAATCGTGTAAGTGTTGCGTTGTCTACTGAGAAGCCTCCCCAGATTCACTGCACGAGGGTGTCACCTATGTAGGGTACTGCTGAGAGTAAATTTGTAATTACTGTGGCGCCTCAAAAAGACATTTGGCCTCATGGTAGGACGTAACCGACGAAGGCTGTTATTATTACTAATAGAAGTAGTACTACGCCAATGTTTCAGGTTTCTTTATAGAGGTATGACCCGTAGTATAGGCCTCGGGCAATGTGCATATAAATGCAGATGAAGAAGAATGATGCGCCGTTGGCATGTAGGTTTCGAATAAGTCAGCCGTAGTTAACGTCCCGGCAGATGTGAGTAATTGATGAAAATGCAGTTGAGATATCAGAGGTATAGTGTATGGCTAAAAATAATCCTGTTAGGATTTGGGTAATTAAACACAATCCTAGGAGGGATCCAAAGTTTCAGAGCGCGGAAATGTTAGATGGTGTTGGGAGGTCGACTAATGCGTCATTAGCGATTTTCATTAGTGGGTGGGTTTTTCGTAGGCTTGCCATTAATTATTCCTGTAGTTGAATTACAACGGTGGTTCTTCAAGTCATTGGTCTCGGTTAGTATCCGAGTGGGAATTATGACCTATCTTGTGTTTTTGTTATTAGTAGCTTTAGTTGTGGGGCTAATCGCTGTTGCTTCTAATCCAACCCCTTATTTTGCTGCTCTAGGTTTAGTAGTGGCAGCGGGGGTCGGGTGTGGAGTGTTAGTTGGTTGTGGGGGGTCTTTTTTATCTTTAGTTTTGTTTTTAATTTATTTGGGTGGCATGCTTGTGGTGTTTGCCTACTCGGCAGCTTTAGCTGCTGAGCCTTTTCCAGAGGCTTGGGGGAGTCGGTCGGTAGTTGGTTATGTGCTAGTTTATGTACTAGGTGTTGTATTAATGGCTGGGTTGTTTTGAGGCGGATGATATGAGGGTTCTTGGGTAATTATTGATGGGCTGAAGGAGTTTTCTATGTTGCGAGGGGATGTTGGGGGTGTAGCCATAATGTATTCTTCTGGGGGTGCAATGTTGGTGGTTTGTGCTTGAGTATTGCTTTTAACATTACTTGTGGTGTTGGAGCTTACGCGGGGTTTAAGCCGGGGTAGTCTTCGGGCGGTCTAAATAAGAACTAGTAGAATTCCTAGGGCCATGGTTAAAACGAAGATAGTTAAGAACGTTTTGATTATTCCCGGTTGAATATCATTTAGTATTTTTGCTATTATTATTTGGGTTAGGGTTAGGCCTTTTGGGCCTGCACTTTGATACCATGTTTGGTCAAGTTTAGTGGCAACTGATTGACCCAGGGTTAGGTTGGTTTTTGGGAAAAGGCGATGTACTAGTGCCGGGAAATGGCCCAGTATATTCGAGAAACGGTGTGTGGTGGTTATAGGGGTGGTTTTAATTTGTTTATTAGTTATGGCTGCAAGTTCTATGGCAACTAGTAAGCCAATAATTGTTACGATAAGGGCTGCTAGTTTGAGGGTGGGGGGTATTACCATAGTGGGTGTTTTTAGGGGGATGAAGTTAGAGGTGATAATAAGTCCTGCAATGATGCTTCCTCAGGCAAGTCGTTTGATAGGCTTAAGCACTAGGGGATTATTTTCATTAATGGGTGAAAATGACGGAAATCGAGGGGACCCCATAGTTACAAAATATACAAGTCGGAAGCTGTAGACCGCAGTAAATGAGGTGGCAATCAGTGTTAGAGTTAGGGCACAGGCGTTGAGATAAGAGGTGTTTAGGGCTTCAATAATGGCATCTTTTGAGAAGAATCCGGCTAAGAAGGGGGTGCCTGTAAGGGCAAGGCTGCCAATTGTGAGATAGGCTGAGGTGGCAGGTATAAGTTTATGGAGGCCCCCCATTTTGCGGATGTCTTGTTCATCATTTAGGCTATGAATAATTGAGCCGGAGCAGAGGAACAGTATAGCTTTGAAGAATGCGTGTGTGCAAATGTGAAGAAATGCTAATTGTGGTAGATTTAGGCCAATGGTGACCATTATTAATCCTAGCTGGCTGGATGTTGAGAATGCCACAATTTTTTTGATATCATTCTGGGTTAGGGCGCAAGTGGCTGTAAATAAAGTGGTTAGTGCTCCTAAGCATAGGCAGGTTGTTAGGGCTAGTGGGTTATCTTCTATAATGGGATGAAGACGAATCAGTAAGAAAATTCCTGCAACAACTATGGTGCTAGAGTGAAGTAGTGCTGATACTGGCGTAGGGCCCTCTATGGCAGACGGGAGCCACGGATGTAGGCCAAATTGGGCCGATTTTCCTGTTGCTGCAAGGATAAGTCCGATTAGGGGGACTGTCATGTCAAAGTTTTTTGCTAAAGCGAAGATTTGTTGAAGTTCTCATGAATTTAGATTAACTGCAAATCAGGCTATGGCTAAGAGTAGGCCAAGATCTCCCACTCGGTTGTAAATGACTGCTTGGAGAGCTGCGGTGTTGGCGTCTGCCCGCCCGTGTCATCAGCCGATTAGTAGGAAGGATATGATGCCCACGCCTTCTCAGCCAATAAATAATTGAAACAGATTGTTTGCTGTAACGAGAGTAATTATGGCTACCAAAAACAAGAGTAGGTATTTAAAGAATCGGTTTATGTACGGATCTGAATGCATGTACCATAGCGCGAATTCTAGGATAGATCAGGTGACATATAGGGCGATAGGGATAAAGATAAGGGAGTAATGGTCAAATTTAAGGCTGATGTGTACGTCAAATATTTGTGTGTTCATTCATTGCCAGTTTGTTGTAATACTCTCTACTCCTTGGTCTAGGAAAAGTACAAGTGGTAAAAGGCTGATGAAAAATGCGGTACTGACGGCTGTTTTAACATGTGCATTTGCCCATACTGGTTTTAGGGGTATTGGGTTTAGTGTTATTAGCAAAGGAAGTACAAGGATCGTGAGGATTAGGGTAAGTGAAGATGATATGGATAGGGCCACGAGATTCATAGTTCCTGCTTGGACTTGCACCAAGAGTCTTTGGTTCCTAAGACCAATGGATAGACTGTTATCCTTCAGGAGCGTAAGGAAGCCGAGGATTTTAACCCCGGTGCATAAGGATTAGCAGTACTTACTGATGTCTATCCTTCCTTGGTGAGTAAGGAGATTTTAACTCCCGTCTTTAGAATCACAGTCTAATATTTTGGTTAAACTATACTTACTAATAACATCACCCTCATATAAGTTCTGGCTTTGTTATTAAGAGAAGTACTGGGATGAGATGAAGGGCTATTAATAAGTGCTCCCGAGTATGAAATGGGGGAAGTTTCATTATATGGCTGGGTGTTGGGCCCCGTTGCGATATTAAGAATATGTAGAGAGAGTAGCTTGCGGTAATTAACGTCCCTAGTCCTGTGAGTGCAATGGTTCAGGGGGATCAGTTAAAGAGGGTTGTAATAATCATGAGTTCCCCTATCAGGTTGGGAAGGGGGGGTAGTGCTAGGTTGGCTAAATTGGCAATGAATCACCAGACTGCTGTTAAGGGAAAAATTACTTGTAGACCTCGGGCAAGAATTATGGTACGGCTGTGTGTCCGTTCATAAGCTGTGTTAGCTAGACAAAATAGTATAGAGGATACTAGGCCGTGGGCAATTATTAAAATGATTGCTCCTGAGAAGCCTCACGGGGTTTGAATAAGAATGCCCCCTGCTACGAGTCCTATATGGCTTACTGAGGAGTAGGCGATTAGGGATTTAAGATCCGTTTGGCGCAGACAAATGGATCCTGTCATAATGATACCTCATAAGGCCAAGATAATAAAGGGGTAAATTAACTCTTTAGAGAGTGGGTCTAGTATGATTATTATCCGTATTATACCATATCCGCCAAGCTTAAGAAGTACTGCTGCTAGAACTATGGACCCTGCAATGGGAGCCTCTACGTGCGCTTTAGGTAATCATAGGTGTACTCCATATAAGGGTATTTTTACTAGGAAGGCGATCAAGCAGCCCGCCCATCAGATTTTATGGCCTCAAGAGACCAATAATAGTGGTTGGGCGTATTGAATCACTAATATGGACAAGGTTCCGGTAGATTGTTGAAGTAGGAGTAGTGCAACTAAAAGGGGGAGGGATCCTGCCAGGGTATAAAACAGGAAATAGGTCCCCGCACTGAGGCGTTCAGTTTGGTTACCTCATCGGGTAATAATAATAAGGGTTGGGATAAGTGTGGCTTCAAATATGATGTAAAACATGATAATTTCGGTGGCACCGAATGCTATGATTAGGAATGTTTGAAGTGAGGTGAGAAGAATGATATAGAGACGTTGTCGACTGATTGGCTCTGAATTAATATGATTTTGACTCGCTAGGATTATTAAGGGGAGGAGCCAGCATGTTAGTACTAAAAGCGGGGTTGATAGAGGATCTGTAGCTAGATATAGGTTGGATGCAGATCATCCGGTTTCTGCTGTCCACTTTAGTCATACAAGACTAGTAAGAGCAATTGAGAGACCGTGGGCTGTAGTTGCGGTTCATAATCATTTAGGGGAGGTCAATCAAATTGTTGGGAATAACATAATTGTGGGAATTAATACTTTTAGCATTGTAGAAGATTAAGATTTTGTAGGCGGTCGGTGCCGTGAGTGCGGGCTGTGGCTACTAGGAGTGCAAGGCCTGTGCTTGCCTCACAAGCGGAAAAAGCTAGAAGCAACATGGGGGCGGTAGAGAAGCTTGTTGATTCAAATTGTAGTGTTCATAAGGCTAGCGCAATAAATAGTGACAGTATTATTCCCTCCAAGCATAATAATGCAGAAAGGAGATGCGTGCGGTGGAACGCGAGTCCTATGAGCCCTAAAACAAAGGCTGAGCTAAAGCTAAAATGTACTGGTGTCATAAGGGTGTTATGGATTTTAACCATAATTTTCTGAGCCGAAATCAGAGGTCTTTCTTGGACTAACTCCCTATTCTGCTCATTCTAGACCTCCTTGGGTTCATTCGTAGATCAATCCGAGGGTTAATAACATCAAAACTGTAGTGGCTCAAAAGAAGGTTCCGGCAGGGTTAAGAAGTTGGTCCCCTCAGGGGAGGGGGAGGAGAAGTGCAATCTCCAGGTCAAATAGGAGAAAGAGAATTGCTACGAGGAAAAATCGTAATGAGAAAGGTAGTCGGGCGGAGCCTAGTGGATCAAACCCACACTCATAAGGGGAGAGTTTCTCTGCGTCCGGGTTTATTTGAGGTAATCAGAAGGATACAAGTGCTAAAATAGATGATAAGGCTATCGTAATAGCAAAAATAGTTGTAATTAGGTTCATTATCTTTCCTTGGGGTTTAACCAAGACTAAATGATTGGAAGTCACTTGTACTAACTTTAATACTAGAAAGATATGAGCCTCATCAGTAAATGGATACGTAAAGGAATAGTCAGACTACGTCGACGAAGTGTCAATATCAGGCTGCGGCTTCAAAGCCAAAGTGGTGCTCGGAAGTGAAGTGATACTGAATTTGGCGGAGGAGACACACAGCTAGGAAAGTTGAGCCAATAATAACATGTAGCCCGTGGAAACCTGTGGCTACGAAAAATGTAGAGCCGTATACTCCGTCTGCAATCGTAAAGGGCGCCTCGTAATATTCTATGGCTTGAAGGGCAGTAAAATAAAGTCCTAGAAGAATTGTGAGTGCTAAGGATTGAATCGCCTGTTTTCGTTCGCCTTCTATGATGCTGTGATGGGCCCAGGTAACTGTTACCCCAGATGCTAGTAACACGGCGGTGTTAAGGAGAGGAACTTCAAACGGATCTAGGGTAATAACCCCTGTGGGTGGTCAGCACCCTCCTAATTCAGGTGTTGGTGCCAAACTTGAGTGATAAAAAGCTCAAAAGAAGCCCAAGAAGAAGAATACTTCGGAGGTAATAAATAGAATTATTCCGTAGCGTAGTCCTTTCTGTACTGGTGGTGTGTGGTGGCCTTGAAAGGTTCCTTCGCGAATAATATCACGTCATCATTGGAATATTGTAAGAAGTAGAAGAATTAGGCCAAGGGTTATTAGTGTTATTGAGTGGAAGTGAAACCAGATTGCTAGGCCGGATGTTATTAATAGAGCGCCGACGGCTCCGGTTAGTGGTCATGGGCTTGGATCAACCATGTGATATGCATGTGCTTGGTGGGCCATTAGACGTTTTCCTGTAGGTAGAGGCTTAAAAGCAGCACAAATACGTATGCTTGAATTATTGCTACTGCGACTTCTAGGAGTGTTAGCAGGAAAAGGACGGCGGCGGTTAGAATAGCTACTGTTGGTATTATAGGTATCAGTACAAATACAGCGGTGGCAATGAGTTGAATTAATAGGTGACCTGCTGTTAAATTGGCTGTAAGTCGGACCCCTAAGGCTAGTGGACGAATAAATAGACTAATTGTTTCGATGATAATTAGTACAGGAATTAAGGGGATTGGGGTACCTTCTGGCAGCAGGTGGCCGAGGGCGACTGTTGGTTGATTTCGCATACCAATGATTACTGTGGCAAGTCATAGTGGTACAGCAAGTCCTATATTTAGTGACAGTTGTGTTGTGGGAGTAAAAGTATATGGTAAAAGGCCTAATATATTAATTGTAATTAGGAATACTATTAAAGAGGCTAAAAGAAGTGCTCATTTATGTCCGCCTGTATTTAGCGGTAATATTAGTTGATTAGTAAATCGATTAATAAATCAGGTTTGAATAGTAATAAGGCGGTTATTTATTCATCGTAATGGGGGAGTAGGAAATAGAACCCATGGCAGTGCAATTGCGATGGCAATAAGAGGAATACCTAGAAAGGACGGGCTTGCAAATTGGTCAAAAAAGCTTACTATCATGGTCAGTTTCAAGATTCCGTCTTGTGTTTTTCTTCACTTATTGGGATTGGTTCATTAAATGAGAGGTGACCTAGAACTTTGGTTGGAATAACAGTGAGGAAAATGATTCATGTAAATACTAGGATTGCGAATCAGGGGTTGAGGTTGAGTTGGGGCATGTCACTAGAGGTGGTCGGGAGTCACCAAACTTTGGCTTAAAAGGCCAACGCTTTGTCCAATAATTAGCTTTCTAGTGAGGCGTCTTCTAGTATTAGTGAGGATCAACTTTCAAAGTGTTCTAGCGGGACAGCTTCAACGACAATAGGCATAAAGCTGTGATTAGCGCCACAAATTTCAGAGCATTGACCATAAAATACACCTGGGCGTGAGGCAATAAAGGCAGTTTGATTTAATCGCCCGGGCACTGCATCCATTTTTACACCTAGAGATGGGACGGCTCAAGAGTGCAATACATCTTCGGCTGATACTAACACACGAACCGGCGATTCTATGGGAACTACTATTCGGTGGTCTGTTTCTAGGAGCCGAAATTGACCTGGCGTAAGGTCTTGGGTTGGGATTATGTAGGAGTCAAATCCTAGATCTTCATAATCTGTATATTCGTAGCTTCAGTATCATTGGTGTCCTATGGCTTTAATTGTTAGGTGCGGATCATTGATTTCATCTATAAGATATAAAATTCGAAGGGAGGGGAGGGCAATTAAAACTAGAATAACAGCGGGTAAGACTGTTCATACAATTTCGATTTCTTGGGAATCTAGAATATATTTATTAGTAAGTTTAGTCGAGACCATTGCAATAATAATATAAAGTACCAAGGTGCTAATTAGAAATACAATTATTAGGGCGTGGTCATGAAAGTGAAGAAGTTCTTCTATAACGGGTGATGCCGCGTCTTGGAATCCTAGTTGTGTGGGATGTGCCATTAAATTTGCTATAAGACATGCTGGGATCTAACCAGCAATTCCACCTTGACAAGGTGGTGTAATATTTACATTTTACTAATGTCTCAGAAGAAAGTGACAGAGTGGTTATGTGATTGGCTTGAAACCAGTACATGGGGGTTCAATTCCTCCCTTTCTCGTTAGTTTGATTGAACTTGTACAAATGCTGGTTCCTCAAATGTGTGATATGGGGGAGGACAGCCGTGGAGTCATTCTACATTTGTTATAGTTAGCTCTACTGAGGATACTTCTCGTTTGGCGGCAAAGGCTTCTCACAAAATAAATAGGAATATAATTACTGCTACTAAAGAAATAAGTGACCCAATAGATGAGACAGTGTTTCACAGGGCATAGGCGTCCGGGTAGTCAGAGTACCGTCGTGGTATTCCTGCTAGGCCTAGGAAGTGTTGTGGAAAAAATGTGAGATTCACACCAATGAACATTACTGCAAAGTGAATTTTTGTTCAGGTGTCATTTAGGGTATATCCCGAAAATAGCGGAAATCAGTGAACAAAAGCTGCTATGATGGCGAATACAGCGCCCATTGATAGGACATAGTGGAAGTGGGCAACTACGTAGTATGTATCATGAAGAACAATGTCAAGTGATGAATTAGCTAGAACGATTCCTGTTAGTCCCCCCACTGTAAAAAGGAAAATAAACCCCAGGGCTCATAGCATCGGGGTTTCTCATTTAATGGAGCCGCCGTGCAGCGTGGCAAGTCAGCTAAACACTTTCACTCCGGTTGGGATAGCAATAATCATTGTTGCAGACGTAAAATAGGCACGGGTGTCTACGTCCATGCCAACAGTAAATATGTGGTGGGCTCAGACGATAAATCCAAGAAGGCCAATGGCCATTATAGCTCAAACTATTCCTATATAGCCAAATGGTTCTTTTTTCCCGGCGTAATAGGCTACAACATGTGAAATAATGCCAAACCCGGGTAAAATAAGAATATATACTTCTGGGTGGCCAAAGAATCAAAATAGGTGTTGGTATAAAATTGGGTCTCCCCCTCCTGCCGGGTCAAAGAATGTGGTGTTGAGATTACGGTCTGTAAGAAGCATTGTAATTCCGGCAGCCAGCACTGGTAGTGATAGGAGAAGAAGAACGGCTGTTACAAGCACGGCTCAGACGAAGAGGGGAGTTTGGTATTGAGAAATGGCTGGGGGTTTTATATTAATAATTGTGGTAATAAAATTTACTGCCCCTAAAATTGATGAGACACCTGCTAGGTGAAGGGAGAAAATTGTTAGGTCTACTGATGCCCCTGCATGGGCTAGATTACCCGCGAGCGGGGGGTATACTGTTCATCCTGTTCCGGCCCCGGCCTCAACACCGGAAGAGGCTAGGAGAAGGAGGAATGATGGGGGCAGAAGTCAGAAGCTTATATTATTTATCCGGGGAAATGCTATGTCGGGTGCACCAATTATTAGGGGTACGAGTCAGTTTCCGAATCCCCCAATAAGAATTGGCATTACTATAAAGAAAATTATTACGAAGGCGTGGGCAGTAACAATAACGTTATAAATTTGGTCATCACCTAGAAGTGATCCGGGTTGGCTTAATTCGGCTCGAATGAGGAGGCTTAAAGCGGTTCCCACTATTCCTGCTCAGGCACCAAATACAAGATAAAGGGTACCAATGTCTTTGTGGTTTGTAGAAAAGAATCAGCGTGTAATTGCCACAGGTAGGGTAGCCGAGTGCGCAGGCGGTGGGTTGTAGCCCCGAAGACAGAGGTTTAAGTCCTCTCCCTATCACAGCCTCGTGGTGAAGAATCATGCCGGATTGCAAATCCAGAGACGCAGAGTAATACCCTGCCGGGGCTTTTCCCGCCTTGTTAGGCCGCGGCGGGAAAAGTAGGTGGATGCTCGCTGGCTTGAGCGCTTAGCTGTTAACTAAGAGTTTGTAGGATCGAGGCCTTCCCATCTAGAAAGGCCTTAGTTTAACAAAAACATTTGATTTGCAATCAGAAAATGCAAGATAGACTCTTGTAGGTCTTATCAGGGATTAGAAGATTCTCACCTCTGCTTAGAGCTTTGAAGGCCCTTGGTCTAATGTTATCCTAAATCCCCAGGTAATCAGCATCAGAACAGCTGGGGTTATAGGAAGGAGGCCGAGGGCCAGGGTGGTGGATAGGGCTAGGGGGAGGGAGGCCTGGGTCGTTTGAATTCGTCAAGGGGTGATTGCGCTGGTCGTATTAGGGGAGATGGTAAGTGTTATTGCGTAACAAAGGCGTAAATAAAAGTATAGACTAAGGAGTGCGGCAAGTGCCATGATGGTGGCAGTGAGAGGGAGGTGTTGTTTTGTCAATTCCTGTAAGATTAGCCATTTTGGTATAAATCCTGTTAAAGGAGGAAGTCCCCCTAATGAGAGTAGAACTAGGGCAGTGGTTGCTGTTAGGACAGGGCTTTTTGATCAGGCGACTGCGAGGGTACTAATTTTTGTTGTAGATGAAATTTTTAGGGTAAGGAAGGCGGCGGATGTTATGATAACATATGTTAATAGCGCGAGAAGAGTAAGTTGAGGTGCGTATTGAAGAACAATAATTATTCATCCTATGTGTGCAATTGAGGAATAGGCCAAGATCTTTCGGAGTTGGGTTTGATTCAAACCGCCTCAGCCGCCCACTAACGTAGATAGTAACCCTAGAATTGTTAGTAACAGGGGATCAATCGCTTGGGCTGTTTGGATGATGAGGGCAAGGGGAGCAAGTTTCTGTCAAGTCGACAAGATTAGGCCTGTTAGAAGGTCTAATCCTTGCAGAACTTCAGGCATTCAGAAGTGTATGGGGGCTAGTCCAATTTTAAGTGCTAAGGCGGCAATAATTATTGCTGTGGCAATGGGGTTTGTTATATCGTTAATGTCTCACACCCCTGTAGTTCAGGCGTTTGTTGTGCTTGCAAACAGAATCATTGCGGCTGCTGTTGCCTGGGTCAAAAAATACTTTGTGGTAGCCTCCACTGCTCGGGGGTGGTGGTGTTGTGCTATGAGGGGAATAATTGCTAGGGTATTAATTTCTAGTCCTATTCAAGCTAATAATCAGTGCGAGCTGGCAAAGGTTAGGGTGGTTCCTAGGCCCAGGCTGGACAGTAGTGTTGTAAGTACGTAAGGATTCATTGATGGAGGAGGGATTTTAACCGTCATGTCCGGGGTATGGGCCCGAAAGCTTAATTAGCTGATCCCATCTTAGAAAGTGGTGTAGTGGAAGCACTAAGAGTTTTGATCTCTTGGGTATGGGTTCGACCCCCTTCTTTCTAAGAACTGAGGGGATTTTAGCCCCTATAGCCACTCTATCAAAGTGGTCCCTAGGCATTCGGGCACAGTTCCTAAGTTAGAATTGTGGGGGGAGTCCTGCTAGTGAAATTGGGAGAGAGATGTGTCACAATACAAGGGCTAATGTCAGAGGAAGAAAATTCTTTCATACTAGGTGTATAAGCTGATCATATCGGAATCGTGGGTAGGAAGCCCGTACCCACAGGAATATTACTGATAGTAGCGCTGCTTTAGTTATGAGACCAATTGTTATCAATTCTGGTATGTGCGGAAAATACGATGTCCCTATAAATAGCACGGCGGATAGGGTATTTATTAATAGGATGTTTGCATATTCGGCTAGGAAAAATAGCGCAAAGGGGCCTCCTGCATATTCTACATTAAAACCTGACACAAGCTCTGATTCTCCTTCTGTAAGATCAAAGGGTGCACGGTTGGTCTCTGCCAATGTTGAAATATATCATATTGCGGCTAGTGGTCATGCCGGGGCCAGTAGTCAAATGTTCTCTTGTGCAATATTAAATGTTTGAAGGGTATAGCCGCCAGAGAAGATAATTACTGAAAGGAGGATAAGTCCTAGGCTTACTTCATATGAAATTGTTTGGGCGACTGCCCGTAGGGCCCCAATTAGTGCGTATTTTGAATTTGATGCTCACCCTGAGCCTAGAATAGAATACACTGCGAGACTAGATAGGGCTAGAATAAATAGGACTCCTAAGTTAAGGTCAATTACAGGATGGGGCATTGGTATAGGCGCTCACAGCGCTATGGCAAGTGTTAGTGCAAGAATGGGGGTAGCGAGGAATAGAAAGGGGGATGATGTAGAAGGGCGGATGGGCTCTTTAATAAATAATTTTAGTCCGTCGGCAATGGGTTGTAGTAGCCCATAGGGTCCGACTACGTTAGGGCCCTTTCGTAGTTGCATATACCCTAGTACTTTTCGCTCAAGGAGGGTCAGAAAGGCTACGGCTAGTAGAACTGGTACAATGTAGGTGAGCGGATTAATTAGGTGGCTCATTAGAGTGTTTATCATAAACTGGGAAGAGGATTTGAACCTCTGATTTAAAGGGCTTAGGCCTTTCGCAATTTACCATGCTCTGCCACCCCAGTATGCCCTTCTCTTGGGCGGCAGGGGTTTAGGCCCTCCCTTTACTCAATTTATTTGTTTTCATTAATTAGGGGCGGGGCGTGCTTTAAGTATGGGCCCCGCTTTTCCGATCCTTTCGTACTAGGAAAAGTAGCGTTACAGATAGAAACTGACCTGGATTACTCCGGTCTGAACTCAGATCACGTAGGACTTTAATCGTTGAACAAACGAACCCTTAATAGCGGCTGCACCATTAGGATGTCCTGATCCAACATCGAGGTCGTAAACCCCCTCGTCGATATGGCCTCTGGGAGGGGATTGCGCTGTTATCCCTAGGGTAACTTGGTTCGTTGATCGACTTTTGCCGGATCATTTTTGGTCAGAAATTCTGCGGCTTATAGGTGTTTCTATTAGCTTTAGGGATTTGGCCCAGTCCACTCGGAGGCTAGTTTTTCCTCCGCGGTCGCCCCAACCGAAGGTAAAATGTCACTGTCCACTAAGTTCTCACTTTCTACAGAGTTGTTTAACGTGGCTGAATTTGTACCTTAAGCTCCAAAGGGTCTTCTCGTCTTGTATAATTATACCCGCTTCTGCACGGATAGATCAATTTCACTGACTGGAGGGGGGAGACAGTTAAGCCCTCGTCTAGCCATTCATACAGGTCTCTATTTAAGAGACAAGTGATTGCGCTACCTTTGCACGGTCAAAATACCGCGGCCGTTGAACCCGTAGTCACTGGGCAGGCTGGACCTCCTATACTCAATTTAGTTGCAGGAGGCGATGTTTTTGGTAAACAGGCGAGGCTTGCGTTTGCCGAGTTCCTTCCCTTATCTTTTAGTCTTTCCTTTAAAAACAGCACTCCAGTGTGGGGTTAACGATGTGTTATTGTGAGTTCTTCTTGGGGTCTCTATTGTTCACATTACCCTCTTGGGTTGGGTTCGTTAAGTTCCAGTGGCTTGTCCGATCTGGTCTACACTTGTGCTAGGAGAAGAGCAGGTCTTCTTGTTACTCATTTTAGCATAATTCCTTCCATGTAGGCATGGGTTAATCTGATACAATTAGGGGAGTAAGATTTTTTATCGATATAATAAACTTCTGTCTGTCCGAGCTTTAACGCTTTCTATTTAGGTGGCTGCTTTCAGGCCCACTAAAACAGTATATTTTATATATTATGATCTTTATCCTCCTGTAGAAGGTTGTATCCTTTGTTAAAAGGGCTGTACCCCTTTTAACTAACTCTCATATGTTTCCCTTACTATCTTAATAGTATTTATCTTGATTTGGGGTACATGAGGCTGAACTTCTATCCACTTCTCAGATAACCAGCTATCACCAGGTTCGGTAGGTCTGTCACTTCTACCCGGAGCTCTTCCCACTCTTTTGCCACAGAGACGGGTTAGCCCTAAATAATATAGGCTGTCTCGGGGTAGCTCACCTGGTTTCGGGGTTCCAAACTAAAGGTCTCTTTGCTTGAGGGTGCTGGCTAAATCATGATGCAAAAGGTACAAGGTTTAGTCTTTGTTTTTTAGTGCTTATATGGGTTGTTTCATTTCTCTTTCAGCTTTCCCTTGCGGTACTTTTTCTATTGCTTTATGATGGACCTTTTCCGTCTCCCGTACTTAGGTAAAAAAATGGTTTAGTTTATAATATTGGGCCATGTTTTGTTATGAACATTGTTGAATTATATTGATGGTTAAGCTAGCTGTTTGGCTCAGGGTAATCCAATTTGCATGGATGTCTTCTCGGTGTAAGTGAGATGCTTGGCTAACTCAGCCATACCCTGAATTAATCCAAGTGCACCTTCCGGTACACTTACCATGTTACGACTTGCCTCCCCTTGTCAGTGCTTTGGCATTAAATATTTTTATTACAATTTGACAGGGGAGAGTGACGGGCGGTGTGTACGCGCCTCAGAGCCGGGTTCAAAAGGACACTCTGCTTCCTTTTTACTACTAAATCCTCCTTCAAGCACTAATTTCATGTTGCATGTCCGTAGTATTCTATTATAGAAAATGTAGCCCATTTCTTCCCGCTTCGTACGCTACACCTCGACCTGACGTTCTGGGTTGTGCCCATTTTGCTTACTTTTATTGCCTTCACAGGGTAAGCTGACGACGGCGGTATATAGGCTGGGGTGGCTAGAAGTGGTGAGGTTTAACGAGGGTTATCGGTTCTAGAACAGGCTCCTCTAGGGGGGTCTAAGGCACCGTCAGGTCCTTTGGGTTTCAAGCTAATGCTCGTAGTACCCGGGCGGACGTCTAATTGTAGTTGGACATCTAGGTTTATGGCTGAGCATAGTGGGGTATCTAATCCCAGTTTGTTTCTCAGCTTTCGTGGGGTCAGGTGGGCTTTGTTAAAGCTACTTTCGTATGTTGGGCTTCGGACACCTAGAAGCGTATGACAGCCAAAGGGCCATTCGGCTTTATTGTTTGCACCCCTTAACCACCCTTTACGCCGTTGTATTGTTAACTAGGGCCTCTCGTTTAACCGCGGTGGCTGGCACGAGTTTTACCGGCCCTCTTAGCCCTGACTAAGTCAAGTTTTCACTTATGGCTTAATATTTATCACTGCTGAATTCCCTTGGGGGTGTGGCTTGGCCAGGCGTCCTGGGCTAAAAATTTGTGCCTGATACCCGCTCCTCGTCCCCGGGCAGGGGATTGAGGGCATACTCACAGGGCTGCGGAGACTTGCATGTGTAAGTTGGGCTAAAGCTAACAATAAGGTCGGGACCATGCCTTTATGCATGCGGAGCTTCTCAGGGCCCATCTTAACAGCTTCAGTGTTATGCTTTGTATTAAGCTACGTTAGC